GATCTAATAAGTACCTTGTGTCAGAATTGATAAATTCTATGGCTAGAATCTTTAGTATTCTCTTATTTATCACCTGTGTCTACTATTTAGGCAGAATGCCATCGCCTATTGGTACTAAGAAACTGAAAGAAACCTCAGAAACGGAAGAAAGGGGAGAAAGAAAGGAAGAAAGCGATGTAGAAACAACTTACGAAACGAAGAAGACGAAACAGGAACAAGAGGGATCCACTAAAGAAGACAAAGATAGCCCGGTTTACGAAGATTCTTATCTTGATATCCATCAAGATAATTGGGAATTGGGAAAACTTAAAGAAGAGAAAACTTATTTTTGGTTTGAAAAACCTATTGTAACTTTTCTTTTCGATTATAAACGATGGAACCGCCCATTGAGATATTTAAAAAATGATAGGTTTGAAAATGCTATACGAAATGAAATGGCACAATATTTTTTTTATATATGCCCAAATAAAGGAAAACAAATAATCTCTTTTACATATCCGCCTAGTTTATCAACTTTTTCAGAAATGATAGAGCAAAAAATTTCTTTGTACACGACAGAAAAACTATCCCACGAAGACCTATATAATTATTGGGTTTATAACAATGAAAAAAAAAAATACAACTTAAAGAACGAATTTATAAGTAGAATAAAAATTCTAGAAAAAGAGAAAGGATCCTTTACTTTTAATATACTAGAAAAAAGAACCAGATTGTGTGATGATGAGCATGAACAAGAATATTTGCCCCAAATGTATGATCCCTTTTTGAATGGGCCTTATCGTGGAACAATAAAAAAATTAGATTCACATGAAATCATGACTGATTTCATAACTTCAAGAGCGGATTCCATAGAAATATTGTGGATAAATAAAATTCATGGTCTATTTCATAAGAATTCTCAAGCATTTGAACAAAAAAAGAATAGGTTTTATTCTGATGAGGAATTTTTATCGAATCCTATTGATAATTTTGAGAATTCCTTAACCTCAATTGAGAAATTTTATTTTGAACATGTGCAAGGAATAAATTCAGAAAGTCAAGCAAAATCTTTTCAATTTTTATTCGATGTAATTACAACTGATCCAAATGATCTAATAAAAATTAGAAAAAATTCTATTGGAATGGAGGAAATTAGTAAAAAGGTTTCTAGATGGTCATACAAATTAACAGATGATTTGGAAGAAGAAGAAGATGGAGAAGAATCGACGGAGGATCCCGAAATTCGGTCAAGAAAAGGAAAACGTGTGGTAATTTATACTGATAACGATAATACTACTAGTAATACTAGTGATGCAGAAGACGAGGTAGCTTTGATACGTTACTCACAACAATCTGATTTTCGCCGTGGTATAATCAAAGGATCTATGCGTGCTCAAAGACGTAAAACAATTATATGGGAAATGTTTCAAGCAAATGTGCATTCTCCACTTTTTTTGGATCGAAAAGACAAAACATTTTTTTTTTCGTTTTTTGATATATCTAAAATTAAGAATTGGTTAGGGAGAACCTCAGAATCTCAAAATTTTTATTTTGAGCAAGAACACACAAAAGAAAACGAGAAAACAAAGGAAGAGAAAAAAGAGGAAAATCGACGAATAGCAATATCAGAGGTTTGGGAGAGCTTTCTATTTATTCAAGCAATAAGAGGTTTAATATTAGTAACCCACTCTTTTCTTAGAAAATATGTTATATTACCCATATTGATAATAGGTAAAAATATTAGTCGTATATTATTATTGCAATTCCCCGAATGGTACGAGGATTTGAAGGAATGGAATGGAGAAATACATGTTAAATGTAATTATAATGGTGTTCAATTATCAGAAACGGAATTTCCCCCAAATTGGTTAAGAGATGGTATTCAAATAAAGATTCTATTTCCTTTTTGTCTGAAACCTTGGCAAAGATCTAAGGTACGATTTCGTCATGGAGATCAACAAAGGCGAAAAAAAGAGAAAAAAGATAATTTTTGTTTTTTAACAGTTTGGGGAACAGAAACAGAGCTACCTTTTGGGTCTACCCGAAAACGACCTTCTTTCTTTGAACCCATTTTTAAAGAACTCGAAAAAAAAACGATAAAATCGAAAAATAAAATTTTACAAGTTATAAGAGTTTTCAAAGAAAGAGGAAATGGGGTTCTAAAAGTTTCAAAAAAAAAAAAAAGATGGGTCATCAAAATAATTCTATTTATAGACCTAATAATGAAAGAACTTGAAAAAGTAAAACCCATATTAAAATCGAGTAGGGTTAAAATATATGAACCGAATGAAAATGGAAGAGATTCTAATATAAATAATAAGATTCTTTACAAATCGACCATTCCAATTCAATCCCTAAATTGTGTAAATGCAAATTATTCACTCATCGGAACAAAAATGAAAGATCTTGCTAATAAGACAATCACAATTAAGAGTCAAATAGAAGGAATCACAAAAGACAAGAAAAAAATGGTTCTAACTTATGATGATAAAAGATCGGAATTACAGAAGGATATTTGGCAAATATTTAAAAGAAAAAAGATACGATTAATACGTAAATCCCATTATTTTATAAAATCCTTCATTGAAAAAATATACATGAATATATTACTATGTATCATTAAGATTCCAAAAATCAATGCACAACTTTTCTTTAAATCAACAAACAAAATTTTCACTAAATCCATTTATAATGATAAAACAAATCAAGAAGGAATTGAAAAGACAAATCAAAATACAATGAACTTTTTTTCGACTATAAAAAGGTCGTTTTATAATTTTTATAATACTTTTTATAATACTAATTTTAGTATTAGCAATAAAAATTCTAATATTTATTGGGACTTATCTTCTTTGTCTCAAGCATATGTATTTTACAAATTCTCGCAAAATCAATTACTTAACAAATATCCTTTTAAATCTGTACTTCAATATCATAACACCTATACTTTTCTTGCAGATATAATAAAGAATTATTGTACAACACAAGGAATATTGGGGTCCAAACCAAAGCATAAGAAAATGCATAAGTATAGAATGAATAAATGGAAAATGTGGTTAAGGGGTCATTCTCAATACAATTTATCTCAGACTAAATGGTCTTATTTAGTACCAAAAAAATGGCAAAATAGGGCCGACCAATATCGTATAATTCAAAAGAAAGACTCAACGAAATCGGATTTCTATAAAAAAGAAAAAGACAAATTGAAAAAACATTACGGATATGATCTTTTATCATATAAATATATAAATTTTGAGGATAATAAGAACTCATATATTTATGGGTCAACGTTACAATTACAAGAAGTAGAGAACAACAAAATTTCATATAATTTCAATACACTGAAACCCGAACCATTTTATGGATTGATAAGGATAGTTATTAATAATTATCTAGAAAAAAGATTTATCATTGATACGAACAAAAATATGGATAGACAATTTTTTGATTATAAAATTCCCCATTTCTGTATTAGAAATAATATTGATATTGAGACCCGGGCCAATACGCATAAGATTCATAAAAATACTAAAAATCTAAATTATCAATATTTAAAAAAAAAGAATTTTTTTGATTGGATGGGAATGAATCAAGAAATATTATATCGTACCATATCAAATCTGGAACCTTGGTTTTTCCCAGAATTTGTACGACTTTTTTATGCGTATAAAATTAAACCGTGGATCATACCTACCAAATTACTTATTTTTCATTTTCATTTCTATGAAAATACAAATATTAGTACAAGTAAAAAGAGCAATGTAAAAAAAAAAAATGAACAACAAGGTCAAAGAAATCTTGTATCAGATTTACGAAAACAAGATGAAAAAGATGTTGAACCAGATTATACAGGAGCAGACATTAACATTCAAAAGGGTAAAAAAAAAACACAATCTAAGAACAAGACTCAGAACAAGAAAGAAGCGGAACTCAATTTATTCTTGCAAAAATATTTTCTTTTTCAATTAAAATGGAATAATCCCTTGAATCAAAGAATGATCAATAATATAAAGGTATATTGTCTTATACTTAGACTGATAGATCCAAAGGAAATAGTTATATCCTCAATTCAAAGAGGAGATCTAGATATAATGTTGATTCAGAAAGATCTAACTCTTACAGAATTGGTAAAAAGAGGCATATTTATTATCGAACCAATTCGCCCATCTATGACTATCAAAAGGGATGGAAAATATATTATATATCAAACCATAGGTATTTCATTGGTTGATAAGAATAAACGCCGAACTGATGGAAAATACATAATAAAAAAAGAATATGTTGATAAAAAACAAATTCATGAATCTGTTGCACAACACAGCAATACACTTGTGACTAAAAACAAAAATTATTATGATTTCCTTGTTCCTGAAAATATTCTATCCCCCAGACGTCGTAGAGAATTGAGAATTTGCATTTGTTTTAATTCTCAAAATTGGAATATTATGGGTGGAAATCCAATATTTTGTAATCAAAACAACATAAACAACTGTGGACAGTTTTTGAACAAGGAAAAACATCTTAATACAGATACAAATAAATTCATTAAATTAAAACTGTTTCTTTGGCCCAATTATCGATTAGAAGATTTAGCTTGTATGAATCGTTATTGGTTTGATACCAATAATGGCAGTCGTTTCAGTATATCAAGAATACATATGTATCCACGATTCAGAATTCTTTAATAAATTTATATAATAATAAATATATTAATATAAATATAACATATTGTATTTCCTATATATTTATTATATATATTTTTTTATCGAAAAAACATTCTCTTTCCTGAATAGAAAAATCTTGAATAAAAAAATGGATCGTTCCTTTCTATCCAAATCAAATTTTCAATTTGATTTGGATAGAAAAAATTCTATATGAAGAATGAAGAAATGGAAATTTTTTTGTACTAGATTCCAATAACTGGAAATAACAAGTATAATAAAAAATTTTTATTTTTCCTGATCGGTAAAATCCGCGTAAAAGAAAAAAAAAATAGAAAAATTTGTTTTTATGGTCAAAAATTCATTAATCTCAGCTATTCGACAAGAAAAAGAAAAAAACTGTGGATCTGTTGAATTTCAAGTATTTAGTTTCACTGATAAGATACAGAGACTTACTTCACATTTAAAATTACATAAAAAAGATTTTTTATCGCAAAGGGGTCTACGAAAAATTCTGGGAAAACGTCAACGACTGTTGGATTATTTGTCAAATAAAAATCGAGTACGTTATAAGAAATTGATTAACCAATTGGGTATTCGGGAGTCAAAAACTCGTTAATTTGAAGTTTTAGATTAGTTTGAATTTTAATTTTTTATTTAGTTATTAGATTTTTCATTTTGATAAACTTCATTTTGCTAAATTCATGGAATAATGAATTGAATTAAGGAAAAAAAGTTATGACTGTACCAGCTACAAGAAAGGATCTCATGATAGTTAATATGGGTCCTCACCACCCATCAATGCATGGTGTTCTTCGACTAATTGTTACTCTCGATGGTGAAGATGTTATTGATTGTGAACCTATATTGGGTTATTTACATAGAGGGATGGAAAAAATAGCGGAAAATCGAACAATTATACAATATTTGCCTTATGTAACACGGTGGGATTATTTAGCCACTATGTTCACAGAAGCAATAACAGTAAATGCACCAGAACGATTAGAAAACGTTCAAGTACCTAAAAGAGCTAGTTACATTAGAATAATTATGCTAGAACTGAGTCGTATAGCTTCTCATTTATTATGGCTTGGACCTTTTATGGCAGATATCGGTGCACAGACTCCCTTTTTCTATATTTTCAGAGAAAGGGAATTGTTATATGATCTATTCGAAGCCGCTACAGGTATGCGAATGATGCATAATTATTTCCGTATTGGGGGAGTTGCTGCCGATCTACCTTATGGCTGGATAGAGAAATGTTTGGATTTTTGCGATTATTCTTTAACAGGAATTGTTGAATATCAAAAACTTATTACGCGGAATCCTATTTTTTTGGAACGCGTTGAAGGAGTGGGCATTATTGGTGGAGAGGAGGCAATAAATTGGGGTTTATCAGGACCAATGTTACGAGCTTCTGGAATCCAATGGGATCTTCGTAAAGTTGATAGTTATGAATGTTACAATAAATTTAATTGGGAAGTCCAATGGCAAAAAGAAGGAGATTCACTAGCTCGTTATTTAGTGCGAATCGGTGAAATGAAGGAATCTGTAAAAATTATTCAACAGGCTCTAGAAGGAATTCCTGGAGGACCTTATGAGAATTTAGAAGTCCGACGTTTTGATAAAGCAAAAAATTCCGAATGGAATAATTTTGAATATAGATTTATTACTAAAAAACTTTCACCCAATTTCGAATTGTCGAAGCAAGAACTTTATGTGAGAGTAGAAGCCCCCAAAGGAGAATTAGGAATTTTTTTGATAGGAGATAGTAGTGTTTTCCCTTGGAGATGGAAAATTCGTCCACCCGGTTTTATCAATTTGCAAATTCTCCCTCAACTAGTTAAAAGAATGAAATTGGCAGATATCATGACGATATTAGGTAGTATAGATATCATTATGGGAGAAGTTGATCGTTGAAATGATAATTGATATGACAGAAGTGGAAGTACAAGCTATCAATTCTTTTTCTAGATCGGAATCTTTAAAAGAAGTCTATGGACTCATATGGATCTTTGTTCCTATTTTCGCCCTTATATTGGGAATAACAATAGGGGTACTAGTAATTGTGTGGTTAGAAAGAGAAATATCTGCAGCAATACAACAACGCATTGGGCCTGAATATGCCGGTCCATTGGGAATTCTCCAAGCTATAGCAGATGGAACCAAATTACTTTTTAAAGAAGATATCCTTCCATCTAGAGGAGATATTCGTTTGTTCAGCGCGGGACCGTCTATAGCGGTCATATCTGTTCTACTAAGTTATTTAGTAATTCCTTTTGGATATCGCCTTGTTTTGGCCGATCTCAGTATAGGCGTTTTTTTATGGATCTCCATTTCAAGTATTGCCCCTATTGGACTTCTTATGTCAGGATATGGGTCGAATAATAAATATTCTTTTTCAGGTGGTCTACGGGCTGCTGCTCAATCTATCAGTTATGAAATACCATTAACTCTATGTGTGTTATCAATATCTCTACGTGTGATTCGACAGAACATTATTATTTTCCCTCTTTTCTAGAAATAGAATAAAGAAATAAAATATATTCAATGGATATTTTCTTTTTTTTTTATCATTATCATTAGGGTTGATGAATTAAGCTAGATAGTTAGATGAGTAAAAGCAAACTGCTTATAAATTTGCAGTAAGAGGATTAAATCTCATTCCCTATGTACGAGAATATAAACATAAGCAGTATAAACTGTTTACCCCAAGATTAAGATTCTTTGACCAATTATCATATCTTGAAGCGGGTATAAAAGATCAACTGTATGGGGTTTCTACTACTGTGTTGTATTTATTACCATACCGGGGATCAATCAAAAATAAGTGAACAGTTAGGAACACCAAGGTACACAAAAGATTAGTAATGGAGATAATGTAAGATATAAAAAAGGGTATTTTTGCATAAAACTTTGGATAAAACGAATCGTAATGAGGATTTTAAGTTGGTAGAAATGACCAAGTAGTACTTCTCCACGATTCCGATCTCGAGTATACTCCTATTCACTGATTAAAGAAATGACTATAAAAAACGAATTAATCCTTTTTTTTCAGAATACCTCCTCTCCTCTGAGAAAGAAGAATAGGACAGGAGTAAAAGAAATAGAATTCAAAATATTGAATGGAAAAAATGAAACAAAAAATACGATACAGGATATTTATTTCTTATTTCTTTTCCCCATTCATATTCATATCTATACACATACATGGAATTCTTAATCCTAAATTTGGAATTAATGATCAATTCTTTCTAACTAATTCTTTCTTTAGAGTTATTGATATAACAAGTATTTTATTTAAGGATTAAGTTATTACCAAATAAAGAGAAATTAAAATTTTAATGGAAAAGATCAATTCAGAAGTTTGATTCTAGCAGACGGAATTTCGTTGGTCTAATTTTGGACTCCCCGGTGTTATTCTATTTAGAATTAGAATCTAAAAATTACAATAATACCGAACAAGTACTTACATTTATTTGTGACCATAGAGGAGCCGTATGAAGCTGAGGTCTCATGTACGGTTTTGAAATAGCGATACGAACAGTAATGTTATTATCGACTATGATTATCTAACAGTTCAAGTACAGTTGATATAGTTGAGGCACAGTCAAAATATGGTTTTTGGGGGTGGAATCTGTGGCGTCAGCCTATAGGGTTTGTTGTTTTTCTAATTTCTTCTCTAGCAGAATGTGAGAGATTACCTTTTGATTTACCAGAAGCGGAGGAGGAATTAGTAGCAGGTTATCAAACAGAATATTCGGGTATTAAATACGCTCTATTTTACCTTGCTTCTTACCTAAATTTATTAGTTTCTTCATTATTTATAACAGTTCTTTACTTAGGCGGGTGGAATTTTTCTATTCCGTATATATCTATTCCTGAACTTTTCGGAATAAATAAAATGACAGGAGTTTTTGGAATAACAATTGGTATATTTATTACATTAGCTAAAGCTTATTTGTTTTTGTTCGTTCCTATCACAGCAAGATGGACTTTACCTAGGCTGAGAATGGACCAACTTTTAAATTTTGGATGGAAATTTCTTTTACCTATTTCTCTGGGTAATCTATTATTGACAACTTCTTCCCAACTTATTTACCTATAAAGAATAGAATAAGATAACGATATTCTCCATTCATAACCGATCTTAAACAAGAGAAAGAAACATCAAATTATTCACGGAGATCCACAATATGTTCCCTATGGTAACCGGGTTCATAAATTATGGTCAACAAACAATACGAGCTGCAAGGTACATTGGTCAAAGTTTCATAATTACCCTATCCCATACAAATCGTTTACCTGTAACTATTCAATATCCTTATGAAAAATCGATCACATCAGAACGTTTCCGCGGTCGAATTCACTTTGAATTCGATAAATGTATTGCTTGTGAGGTATGTGTTCGTGTATGTCCCATAGATCTACCCGTTGTTGATTGGAGGTTTAAAAGAGAGATTAAAAAGAAACAATTGCTTAATTATAGTATTGATTTTGGAGTCTGTATATTTTGTGGTAATTGTGTCGAGTATTGTCCAACAAACTGTTTATCGATGACTGAAGAATATGAACTTTCAACTTATGATCGTCACGAATTAAATTATAATCAAATTGCATTAGGTCGATTACCAATGTCAGTAATTGGAGATTACACAATTCAAACAGTTATGAATTCCAGTCAAATCAAAATGGATAAAGATAAACCCCTTGATTCAAGAACGATTACTGATTACTAATAGAATATTTTTTATATAAAGATAAAGGGAAACAAGTCGCCTTTTTTTGTCAGAAACTAATAAACTTATTAAGTATTAATTGTTGAGAATCACTCTTTGATTTAAACTGGGAATATGTGTTTTCTTAATGATTTTAATAACAATGATTTTAATAACTTTATCTATATCCACAGTAATCCACCCATATCCATATTAAGATTTAATTCCATTATAAACTCATTATATATAAGAATAAGAAAAAAATTTAAGGGGAACACCCCTCTCTTTCCTGGACTATTTAGTACGGTCATGAAATATTTTGACTTATTTTTCTCTTAGAATAATGGATTTACCTGGACCAATACATGATATATTTGTAGTATTTCTGGGATTATTTCTTATATTAGGAGGTCTAGGAGTAGTATTGTTTACTAATCCAATTTATTCCGCATTTTCGTTAGGATCGGTTCTTGTTTGTATATCTTTATTCTATATTTCATCAAACTCCTATTTTGTAGCTGCCGCCCAACTTCTTATTTATGTGGGAGCCATAAATCTATTAATCATATTTGCTGTTATGTTCGTGAATGGTTCAGAATATTCCAACGACTCCTATTTTTGGACTATTGGAGATGGAGTCACTTCACTGGTTTGTATAAGTATTCTTTTTTCACTAATTACTACTATCGCAGATACGTCATGGTACGGAATTATTTGGACTACAAGATCAAATCAGATTATAGAGCAAGACTTTATAAGCAATGTTCAACAAATTGGAATTCATTTATCAACAGATTTTTATCTTCCATTTGAACTCATTTCTATAATTCTTTTAGTTTCTTTGATAGGCGCAATTACTATGGCTCGTCAATAATAAATAGTTTAGTTAGAATTAAAAAAATTTTTAGTTTAATCTATTGTCAATATTCAATATTCCCTTTTTTCTATAATTGCTCGATTCTAGTCAATGAACTTGGTTGAATTTTTGTTCATATTGAAACGAATCGAGATTGATCAGGAGTTAGTCAATGATGTTCGAACATGTACTTTTTTTGAGTGTCTATTTATTTTCGATCGGTATCTATGGATTGATCACAAGTCGAAACATGGTTAGAGCACTTATGTGTCTTGAACTTATACTAAATTCGGTTAATATTAATCTCGTACTATTTTCTGATATATTTGATAGCCACCAATTAAAAGGAGAAATTTTCTCAATCTTTATTATAGCCATTGCAGCGGCGGAAGCTGCTATTGGGCTAGCTATTGTTTCGTCGATCTATCGTAACAGAAAATCAACTCGTATTAATCAATCGAGTTTGTTGAAGAATTAGCCATAACTATATAAATATATAATATATATAGAAATTGTAGAAAAAATTTTCTATAAAATATCATTTCAGTATTTTTTTTATTTATTTACAAATAATATGTACAAATAATACTAATATGTATAGTAATATTTCAATATATTACTATAATATATTGAAATATTGACTATTGAAATATTGACGATCTCTTAGCCAACGTGAAGTCGCACGTGTGATTCATGTGACTCATATGATCATAGTTGTTGAAAGATAAATCAAAGTCTCTTGGTTCCTTCTCATGAACAGATTTATAAAAATTTTGATTCTTAAGATTTTTTTTGATAAATCATTGATTCATCTGGTTTCTATATATAAAGAAAATATAAATATATAAAAAATTTATAATTTTATAATTTAGAATTCTTTACCAGATCGAAAATTTTTTATGTTCAAAACTGGAATTTATAGACCCAATGTCACATTCAGTAAAAATTTATGATACATGTATAGGGTGCACTCAATGTGTACGAGCCTGCCCCACAGATGTATTGGAAATGATACCTTGGGACGGATGTAAAGCTAAGCAAATTGCTTCCGCGCCAAGAACCGAAGACTGTGTAGGTTGTAAAAGATGTGAATCCGCCTGTCCAACAGATTTTTTGAGTGTCCGTGTTTATTTATGGCATGAAACAACTCGCAGCATGGGTCTATCTTATTGATACGTTATAATAAATTCCACTTGAATCATTTGATTCCTTTTTACCGACAAAAGCCCGTACTCAAGAAAATATATTCTTTTGAGCACGGGCTTTTTGGTCAAAACGTATCTTGTCTTTATCATGAGTTATTTCCCTTGGTTAACAATACTTGTAGTTTTGCCCATATTCGCGGGTTCCTCAATTTTATTTCTACCTCATAGGGGGAATAAGGTATTTAGGTGGTATACTATATGTATTTGTTTATTAGAACTCCTTATAACAACCTATGTGTTCTGTTATCATTTCCAATTGGACGATCCATTAATTCAATTAGAAGAGGATGCTGAATGGATAAATGTTTTCAATTTTCACTGGAGACTGGGAATTGACGGACTTTCTATCGGACCTATTTTACTAACAGGATTTATCACTACTTTAGCTACTTTAGCAGCTTGGCCTGTTACTCGGAATTCGCGATTGTTCTATTTCCTGATGTTAGCAATGTACAGTGGTCAAATAGGATTATTTTCTTCTAGAGATCTTTTACTTTTTTTTATCATGTGGGAGTTAGAATTAATTCCTGTTTACTTACTTTTATCTATGTGGGGAGGAAAGAAACGTTTGTACTCGGCTACAAAGTTTATTTTGTACACTGCGGGGGGTTCCATTTTTCTCTTAATAGGAATTCTAAGTATGGGTTTATATGGTTCCAATGAACCGACATTGGATTTTGGCAGATTAGCTAATCAGTCATATCCTGTGACATTAGAAATAATATTTTATTTGGGCTTCCTTATTGCTTATGCTGTCAAATCACCGATTATACCCCTACATACATGGCTACCAGATACCCATGGAGAAGCGCATTACAGTACATGTATGCTTCTAGCGGGAATCTTATTAAAAATGGGAGCATATGGATTGATTCGTATCAATATGGAATTATTACCACATGCTCACTCTATATTTTCTCCCTGGTTGGTGATAATAGGGGCAATCCAAATAATTTATGCAGCTTCAACCTCGCTTGGTCAACGCAATCAAAAAAAAAGAATAGCCTATTCTTCTGTATCGCACATGGGTTTCACAATTATAGGAATTGGTTCTATAACCGACATGGGACTCAACGGAGCTGTTTTACAAATACTCTCTCATGGATTTATTGGTGCTGCACTTTTTTTCTTGGTAGGAATGAGTTGTGATAGAATACGTCTTGTTTATCTCGACGAAATGGGGGGGATATCCATTCCAATGCCAAAAATATTTACCATGTTTAGTAGTTTCTCGATGGCTTCTCTTGCATTGCCGGGAATGAGTGGTTTTGTTGCGGAATTAGTAGTATTTTGGGGACTAATTACCAGTCCAAAATATCTTTTAATGCCAAAAATATTAATTACCCTTGTAATGGCAATTGGAATTATATTAACTCCTATTTATTTGTTATCTATGTTACGTCAGATGTTCTATGGATACAATTTTTTCAATGTTCCAAACTCTAATTTCGTGGATTCTGGACCACGAGAACTATTTGTTTCGATCTGTATCTTTTTACCCGTAATAGGAATTGGTATTTATCCTGATTTCGTTCTTTCTTTATCAGTTGACAAGATACAAGCTATCCTATCTAATTATTTTCATAGATAATTTTTTTTCTTAATGAGATAGAAAGTCTTATAATTTTCAATTTTAAGATTTTTAAAACTATTCACTGTACAACGAAAAAAAAAAAAGTGAATTAGAAAGATGTATCCCAAGTTTTTGAGAACCGTTTGAATTAAGATTCAAACAGTTCTTAAAAACTCGCACAAATTTTCGTTATATACGTCTTACTTATCTTATTCCGCATGGAATTTCTGCAATTCCATTAGATTTTATGTGAATGAACCATAACTATGTAGACCTATTCCTAATAGATTGATCCCAAAATAACATATCCAAATTATAAGAAATCCTATAGAAGCTACAAGTGCCGAATTCGTACCGTGCAAACTTTGATTTGTTCTAGTATGTGAATAAATCGCGAATATAGTCCAAGTAATAAATGCCCAAGTTTCCTTGGGGTCCCAATTCCAATAAGACCCCCATGCTTCGTTAGCCCATACTGCTCCAGAAAGAATACCTATGGTTAAAAAGGTAAACCCTAAACTAATAACACGATAACTCCAATAATCCAAACGCTGAATTAATTGATATTTATAATAATTTGGAAATGAAAGAAAAGAAGTGTTGTTAAAAGCACTTCTTTTTTCGTTCACGTATTCGATCTTCCCTTCAATCTTCTCAAAGAAAAATGACTTAATTAATAAATTTTTGCTTCTAAAAAAAATATCGATGTTTTTTCGAAATGTAATGACTAAAAAAGCAACTGATAATAATGAACCACATAAAAGAGCCGCATAGCTCAATAACATCATACTTACATGCATCATTAACCACTGAGATTGTAGAGCAGGTACTAATATTGCTGATTGATGCATTTTACTTGAAAGACCAGATGTAGCGAAACCTTGAGTAAAAATAGCACTTGGCGCGGTTATTGTGCTTAAATCATTTTTATAATTCCATAGCTTGGAAACCATATGAATAATGGAAAAATTCCACGAAAGGAAGATCAATGACTCGTATAAATTACTTAATGGAAAATGTCTCGAAGAAATCCAACGAATAACTAATAATCCTGTTAGAGAGAAAAAAGTAGCTAACATTCCCTTTTCCGACGAATGGCGTAATCCGATGATTTCGTGAACTAATAGATTCATCAAATGAATCGCAATCACAATCGAAACGATCGAAAAAGAGAGATGAGTTAATATATGTTCTAAAGTCACAAATATCATACATAAAAAGGGTCTCATTACAGAATTGAAATCGGGAATTAAATACATTATTAAGATATTAAGATAAGATCCATTCTATCTCTTTTAGAGTATGCCGCCACTCGGACTCGAACCGAGATGCTCTAGCACTGCTTCCTAAGAGCAGCGTGTCTACCAATTTCACCATAGCGGCTTACTTGAAATAATAATAGTAAATTCATGTTGAATCGTCTAGATGTAGATTCTAAAATCCGATATAGTTATATTTTAGGAAACATTAGAATAGATGAATAAGGGTTCCTTTCAACCCTTTTGTTTAATTTAAACTAAAGTATTCTTTAAATTTTTAATAATACTTATTAAAAATTTAAAAAAATATTTATTTTAATTAAAATAAATATAAATTCAATAAATAGGATTTTATACATATCAAAATGTAATTACTAAATTTAATAAATGAAATTAGAAATTAAAGGACTCTTTTTCTTCTTTTTCTAAAAACCTTGTTTTTAGTCTACTTTTAATGTACTTAATGTAATTTCATTAATTATTCTAATTATATAATATATATATTCTTTGTTTATATACTCTTTGTTGTTTGTTATGTACATAATTTATTTATAGGATAATATTTAGTAAACGAAACCTATTTAATTTGATCTTCAAATAGACATATAATAAAACAAAATAGTTTTAATATTCATCATAATTGCATTTTATTTCTTTTCCATTAGGAAAAGAAATAAAATAATACATAAGATATCAGCTAGTTCTAACTAATCTTGAGGAGGTCAATACATAAGTTATAGAAAAGTTCTTTAAATCACGGAATTAAAATTATTCCAAGATTTTCTTATTTGTTTGCCGCACAAAAAAACTTTTTGAATTTCCCGTAGAAACTGATTTTGCTAAAGAAAAGGCTTTTATTGCAACTAAATTTCCCTTTTTCTTCCAAATATTTCTACGAATACGTTTTTTTGATATAGAGGTACGTTTTTTTGGAACTGCCATAAAAAAAAGAGTGATTCCTTTTTATTGTTGTATGTGAAAGACATGTATTGCTCAATATGGATTGTTTTTTTTTAGTCTTAGTCATTTTTTATATTATATTTAATTCCGCCGATAATCTTTTTTTTTTATTAATATAAAATATAAATAATACAAATATATTGTTTATATATATACATGTGTGTTACATATATAATAAACTAGGAAAAAATAGAAGAAAAGAAAGTAAAATTTTAAAAGGAATTTTCTAGTAGTTAATATGTTAAACAAGACATTCCGTTAGCTAAGAAAAGGAACTTTCATTTTAAGTTTTTTTATATTCTAGAATATAAAATATAAGAAGTAAGGAGTTTTATAAGATTTCTGATATTTTCTTATCTTATTGGATTGAAAGCCAATCAATCAATTCTACAAAAAATATAAATTAGGTAATTATTACAAAAAAATTTACTAGAACTCGAAGAATTAGTTGATTTCTTAATGCATACTATATATCCATATTCCACTGGCATTGGTATAGTTATTTTTGTTTACTTTGCTTACTTTTACTTTGCTTACTATAGTATATGATATGGTTACATATTACTAGAATAGAATTCTAGTATAGTTATAGTTGCAAAATTTTTTTAAATATCATATTCTCATTTTTTTTTAATTCAAAAATGAATAAAATTAATAACTAAAAAATTACTCTATATCGAGCTATTTAAGCAAAGCATTTAAGCAACAAATTCAAACTTTTTAAAAAAATATCTGAAAAAGTTAGAAAAATGTAAAATAAGAATATTTAAGGTTTCATATCTTTTTTTGTTAATTTTTTTATTGCTTTTGAAGAAAACAATAAAAATTGGTGAATCGGAAACAATTATAAGAAAAAAAAACGAAAATTTGTGTTTTTTTATGGAACATACATATAAATATGCATGGATAATACCTTTTCTTCCATTTCCTATTACTATGTTAATAGGATTTGGACTTCTGCTTATTCCTGGAGCAACAAAAAATATTCGACGTATGTGGGCTTTTCCGAGTGTTTTGATGCTCACTATAGCTATGGTGTTTTCTGTTAATCTTTCTATTCAGCAAATAAACGGAAATTTTATCTATCAATATCTATGGTCTTGGACTGTCAATAATGATTTTTCTTTAGAGTTCGGACACTTGATTGATCCGCTTACTTCTATTATGTCAATATTAATTACTACTGTTGGAATCATGGTTCTTATTTATAGTGATAATTATATGTCTCATGATCAAGGATATTTGAGATTTTTTGCTTATATGAGTTTTTTCAATACTTCTATGTTGGGATTAGTTACTAGTTCTAATTTGATACAAATTTATATTTTTTGGGAACTTGTAGGAATGTGTTCGTATTTATTAATAGGTTTTTGGTTCACACGACCAATTGCAGCAAGTGCTTGCCAAAAAGCTTTTGTAACCAATCGTATAGGGGATTTTGGTTTATTATTGGGAATTTTAGGATTTTATTGGATAACGGGTAGTTTAGAATTTCGGGATTTGTTCGAAATAGTTACTAATTTAATTCATAATAGTGGAGTAGATTCTTTATTTGTTATTCTTTGTGCTTCTTTTTTATTCCTCGGCGCAGTTGCTAAATCTGCACAATTTCCCCTTCACATATGGTTACCTGATGCTATGGAAGGACCCACTCCCATTTCGGCTCTTATACATGCTGCTACTATGGTAGCAGCAGGAATTTTTCTTATAGCTAGGCTTCTTCCTCTTTTCATAGTCATACCTTACATAATGAATCTTATTTCCTTAATAGGTGTAATAACCATACTATTAGGAGCTACTTTAGCTTTTGCTCAAAGAGATATTAAAAGAAGTTTAGCTTATTCTACCATGTCTCAATTGGGTTATATTATGTTAGCTTTGGGTATAGGTTCTTATAGGGCTGCTTTATTCCATTTGATCACTCATGCCTATTCGAAAGCTTTATTGTTTTTAGGATCTGGATCCATTATTCATTCAATGGAATCCATTGTTGGATTTTCACCAGATAAAAGTCAAAATATGGTTCTTATGGGAGGGTTAACAAAATATATTCCGATTACAAGAATTACTTTTTTATTAGGTACACTTTCTCTTTGTGGTATTCCACCTCTTGCTTGTTTTTGGTCGAAAGACGAAATTCTTAATGATAGTTGGTTGTATTCACCAATTTTCGCAATAATCGCTTCATTTACAGTAGGATTTACTGCATTTTATATGTTTCGAATGTATTTACTTACCTTTGATGGGCATTTGCGTATTCATTTTCAAAATTACAGTAGTGCTAAAAAT